AATCGTAAGCAAGAAGATTGTTTACGAAGAAACAACAAGAAAAATTCATATTCTGATACATAAGAATTATATAGGAATCGAAATAGTCTTTTATTTTCTTTTTTCAAAAGAAAAATGGATTTCATTGAAGTAATAAGACTATTCCAATTCGAATAATAGTTGAGAAAGAATCGCAATAAATGCAAAGATGGAACATCTTGGATCCGGTATTCAAGGAGTTGAACCAAGATTTCAAAATGGATAGGATAGGGTATTTCTATATGTGATAGATAATGTAAATGCAAAAATTTGTCTTCTAAAAAGGGAAATATTGAATGAATAGATTGTAAATTTTGAAACTTTGGTATTTCTTTTTCTTCCGGACAAGAGAGTTCTCCTAGCGAGAATGGGATTTCTAGAACGATTGCAAACCCCTCAGATAGAATCTGAGAATAAAACTCTGAATAAAAATGATTGCTGTGATCCAACAATCGATCTTGGTTAGGATGATTAACCGAATTAATCCAAAAATTCTGCTGATACATTCGAATAATTAAACGTTTCACAAGTAGTGAACTAAATTTCTTGTTATTACAACCAAAAATTTCCACAGGTTCGGAACCTTTTAATCCATAATCATGGGCAAATGCATAAATATATTCCTGAAAGAGAAGTGGGTAAACGAAGTATTGTTGACGAAATTTCTGTTTTTCTGAATACCTTTCAAATTTTTCCATTTGTATTTCTACTTGAATCAGAGAAAAAACTATTTCTCGATTTATCAAATGATGATACATAGTGCAATATGGTCATAACAGGGTGTTACATTTTTTAAAACAAACCCTGAGAAGAAAGGGAGTCTAATCCATAGATCTTTCTCCGCTCCTTTTCTATCTAAATAGATTTAGTTTATGTTTATTCTAATTACTAAAAAGAACAAATCTTTTATTTTTGCAGGCCAATCGCTCTTTTGACTTTGGAATACAGTCTCTTTATCAATATACTGCTTTTTTTACACATTCAATTCATAATATCCCTTTTAAATCCATAATCAAGAATAATTAGGATTCCTAAAAAAAAATTTAAGGGTCCACCGATAGGAAAACCCAGCCTTTCCCCGTATTAGGCACTAATCTATTTTTAACGTCTAATTAGATCGGGGAGTCATTTCAATTAAGAAGTTAAGCTCGTTGCTTTTTATTTTACCAGAATTAGAGCCAGGCTCTATCCATTTATTCACTAGACCCAGAAAATCGGAATTTTTTTATTAAAAAAAAAAGAAATTTATTTTATTACGACATGCTATTTTTTCCATTCATTACCTTTGAGGATCAGTCGTGGTCTTCTAGACTCTACCAAGAGTCTGGACGAATTTGTTGCTTCATCCAAATGTGTAAAAGATCATAGTCGCACTTAAAAGCCGAGTACTCTACCATTGAGTTAGCAACCCAGATAAAATAGGATCTTAGATACGATCGAAATCCAAAAATCGATGGAATTACGCCAGACGCTCCTATCAAAAGATGGAATTAGCAAGACATCAAAAGAAAAATTTTATCAATCATTAAAAACACTTAAATACCAACCAAAATAAACAGATCGGTTAAATTTCACTAAGGTTAAAAAAGGGGCGGCCTCAACCATAATAGCAAAATTGTTATTTTTTTTTTTTTGAATAGAAAAATCTTGTATGAGACTACATGTAAGCGGGGGGGGCAACCCTATCATTTAAGCAAAGTGTAGACAGAAATACCTAATATGGAGTGAGGATAAAGAGACCCATCTAGCTACTAATTCTAGCTGTTCAATAGACCTTTGTCAATAGAAAGACAATGGTAAGAAAACCTATTAGATACAAATAAGGAAATGAAATAAGGGCTTTTGTTGGATTAGCACGATATAAATGCAACAAAAAAATAGGACTAAAAAATAGACAAATTGTGTCTAAATAATTAAGGGGTATTAAGGACCCTCCCTTACTTTTCTATTTTTTATTCATTTAGTTCTTCAATTAACTCAAAGTTCTTTCTTTATCTTTAAAGAATTCTGCTTTACTTAAAATATCATAAACAGTTCTTGTGGGTTGAGCACCTTTTTCAAGGAAATAGAGAATAGCTGGAACATTTAAACAAGTTTGATTCTTTATCGGATCATAAAAACCAACTTTTTGAAGATCTCTCCCTTCTCTTCGAGACCGAACATCAATTGCAACGATTCGATAGACAGCTTATTGGGATAGATGTAGATAAACAATGCCCCCCCTAGAAACGTATAGGAGGTTTTCTCCTCATACGGCTCGAGAAAATGATTCGAATTTCTATCCATAATACAAGTAGATAGAAATTAGACTATGACTTGCATTAATTTCCTTATAGAAGAAAAAACAAATTTCATTTATACTCATGACTCAAGTTGGCTTATTTTGACTGACAGACTTCAAAAGAGAAATCCTTGGAAATTTTTTGAGTCGTCTCTAAACTCTTTTCTTTATCTCATCTCGAACAAATTGACTTTTATTCCTTATTCTGATCTAATTCTATTGTTGAGATGGTTGAAAATCATGTTTACTTGTTCCGGAATTCTTTATCTTTAATTTGTGAAATCCTTGGGTTTAGACATTACTTCGGGAATTCCTATTCTTTTTTCTTTCAAAAGAGTAGCAACATACCCTTTCTTTTTTTCTTATTTCCTTCAATAAAGCATTTTGCTCTTCTAGAGAAATCGAATATGAACGATTGATTCTGATAGACTTTTAATCGAAAAAGTTTTCCAATCTTCCAAAATTAGACTTTTTCTTATTTTAACCTTTCAATTTCTATATTAAGGATAGACTGACAAAGTTGGCCTAATTTATTAGTTTTCACTAACCCTAGATTCTTTCCCTTGATAAAAAATCAATTCTGTCTTCTCGAGCTCCATCGTGTACTATTTACTTACAAACAACTCAGCGCAAATTGGGTTCGGGACAAATAGAACAGACTATGTCGAGCCAAGAGCATTTTCATTACTATGGAAAATGGTGGATAGCAAAATCCACAATCGATTATCTCCTTCAAGTCGCACGTTGCTTTCTACCACATCGTTTTAAACGAAGTTTTACCATAACATTCCTCTAATTTCATTGCAAAGTGGTATCGAGAATTGATCCAATATGGATGGAATCATGAATAGTCATTGGTTTTGTATATTAATTCAAACTTGCTATCTATGGAGAAATATGGATAAAAGAAAAAAGTATTTATTGGGGAAGACTCCGCAAGGATCCAATTTATTTAAACCCATATTCTATCATATGAATGAAACATAGTTTGAAAAAGAGGAAAAAAATAGTTTGCTTAAGACTTATTTATTATTGAATTTCCATCCTCAACAGAGAACTCGAGATGATCAATCTTAAAATGAGAAGGATCAACTCTTCTCCAACAAATAAACTATGCCAATGAAAAGAGTGGAAGTTTTTTGGTAGTTATAAACTTTTCATAGTTCTTCGACTGGAGTAACGGGAGTAACAAAAGAAAGACAAAATGAAGTAAAAAAAAATGTAGTGTAAAGTAAAATTAGGGTCTTTGCTTTTACTTATAGGATTCCTTCTTTTAGGTAACAGAAAGAATTAAAAATCAAAAATAAGAAAAGTATGATTTTTTTTTTTCACATTAGGTGTCAAATGTATCCTGTAAGAATTCCCACTTCATGGATATGGAGCATAAAGTTTATCTAAAACGTTCGAATTTCAAAAAACATATTCAAAACACATACACATCTGAGTAATGAGTAGTAGCAGCATATCCTGAATGTGCCGACAGACCTAAATTTTTACTGAAAATAAAGATATTCAATTTGATGACTGGACTTGACACTTCATTTTGTTTTATGAGTAAAGAAAAAGAATCCTTAGAAATGCATCTAATCTAAGAGTTCATAAGAAATAATTATTCTCTTTAATATTAATAAGTTTTTGTGTCGTGCAGGGCACAATATGATTCTATTTTTCGTTTCATGAAAAAAATCTGGGACGGAAGGATTCGAACCTCCGAATAACGGGACCAAAACCCGCTGCCTTACCACTTGGCCACGCCCCATTTCGTTTTATGCGACACTAATAAACAGTAGTTTTATTATATATTATTCGTCAATCCCACTTCAATTACCTAAAAAATCAGGGATATTTTCTTGCTAGGATTCTAAACATGCAGATAATATAGAATCCAAAAAATGCATTGATCATTACATGAAATTCTATTAAGATATTATATGAAAGTCGAATTTCTTCCATTCTCATTTGAGAATGCGAATACAAGGAGGTATTTTGTATTTGGGAAAGCCCAAAGAAAAAGGATTTTAAATCCACCTTTTCTTTTCCTTTTTCCCTTAGAAAATAACTCAATCAAAATCCAATTATCTACTCTACAAGAACGAAATGCTTGTTATGCCTAATATACTTAGTTTAACCTGTATCTGTTTTAATTCTGATCTCTATCCGACTAGTTTTTTCTTCGCCAAATTACCCGAAGCTTATGCTATTTTCAACCCAATCGTGGATGTTATGCCTGTCATACCTGTACTCTTTTTTCTATTAGCGTTTGTTTGGCAAGCTGCTGTAAGTTTTCGATGAAATCTTTACTATTCTGTTCTGTCTGCCAAATTCAATGATGTATTCATTCCAAAAAAATGAAAAAAAAAAACCATCCTAGTGGATCTGTGCGGTAAGGAAAAACGGGTAATCTATTCCTTAAAAAAAAATCTTGGAGATTATATAATGCTTACTCTCAAACTCTTTGTTTATACAGTAGTGATATTCTTTGTTTCCCTCTTTATCTTTGGATTCTTATCTAATGACCCAGGACGTAATCCTGGACGTGAGGAGTAAAAATCCAAAATTTTTGGGAATTTTTTCTTACAAATTGGATTTATTTCGTACATTTATCTATGAGAAAATCCGGGAGTTAGAATTCCTTACAATTCGAAAGTCCCAAATGATTCGAGGGGGCGGAAAGAGAGGGATTCGAACCCTCGGTACAAAA